CTATACTGAAATCGTAGCCTGTATTTATAAATGTAGTACATAGGAAATGTAAGAGAAAGAAAAAAAGAGATGCTATCTATAGATAGACCATAAGATTAAACGCATGTAAGATCACTATGTTAAGTTAACTAGAGTAGCAATACATTTGTATATCATTTGAACCAAGCTTGTGAGTATTGTATGTACTTAGTCCTGTTTTTGGGGTTTGGCAGGACATAATAAGTATATAATGGATAACATAAGTTTACGGGGGGTAAGGGGGGTTTGTATAAGTTAACTTAATGTCTTGCGTGTGCGTGTACGTACGTGTGTACGTGTGTACGTACGTGTGTACGTGTGTACGTACGTGTGTACGTGTGTACGTGTGTACGTACGTGTGTACGTGTGTACGTACGTGTGTACGTACGTGTGTACGTGTGTACGTACGTGTGTACGTACGTGTGTACGTGTGTACGTACGTGTGTACGTACGTGTGTACGTACGTGTGTACGTGCGTACGTACGTGTGTACGTACGTGTGTACGTGTGTACGTACGTACGTACGTGYGTACGTACGTAYGTACGTRYGTACGTACGTACGTACGTGTGTACGTRYGTRCGTRYGTRYGTRYGTAYGTAMGTATGTATGTACGTACGTACGTACGTACGTATGTACGTATGTATGTACGTACGTGTGTACGTATGTACGTACGTACGTACGTACGTACGTACGTGTGTACGTGCGTATGTATGTACGTACGTACGTACGTGTGTACGTACGTACGTACGTACGTAAGTGTGTATGTACGTRTGTACGTACGTGTGTACGTACGTGTGTACGTGTGTACGTGTGTACGTACGTGTGTACGTGTGTACGTGTGTACGTACGTGTGTACGAGCCTTAAAAACTTTATGTCCTGAAACCATTGACTGAATAGCACCTTAGCTTATGCGCGAAGTTGATAAATGATAATGAATAAGTCCAGCTACATATTATTTGACTGCATTAGGGCCGCGACGGGCATATTCCCTGAGAGCAGAAGATAAGTTAGAGTTAGTGCCGTTGCGGTCATAGATGAGTGATAGCAGATTCCCCCCCGAAAATTAAAAGATACCAAATGCATGACACCACAGTTATGTGTGATCATGGGCTGATTAGTCATTAGTCCATCGAGATGTCCCATTTGAGAGAATTAGTAGGATTGGAGTGAACAGGATCATGGCCCTGAGGTAAGAACCAGATGCCAGGTATAGTTCCATTATAGAAACCCCCACGTTGATATGGGCCCGGAGCGAGAAGAGTGACATTACAAGCAAGGATTGATGGTTTCTCGAGGCATGGTGATTAATCCCTTATTGGACTAAGTGATATGCATTTCATTGCTGTTGATGATCAGCAGATTGTGAGATTGAGTAGATATGTCCTATGTAATAATATAATATTATGTACATGCTTATAAGCATGGGGCAAGCCATTAATGCACGACGTACATAGGGGGAGGATTTGGAGGGGGGCCAGGGTAATATATGAATGTGGGGTATCAAGGAATAGTTTAAGAAGAATTTCAGCTTTGGGTGCTGATGGTGAGGCAAGAGCTTCTTCCTTGAGTCTTAGGGAGGATAATTACTCTCCGTTTTTGGCTTACAAGACCAAAGTAATAGCTATACTACAAAGACTCTTCATTTTATAAGGCTATTTTCGATAATGCTAATCGTTGGTATTAAGATCAATAGAATGGTGAAATAAAGGATAGAGGCGATTTGCCCAATGATAATAAAAGGGTGCTCTACTGGTTGTCCTCCAATTCATGTTAGGGTAAGAAGGTCAGCGGCTAAGAGTCAAAATAAGCATTGGCTGAGGGGCCGAAATATTATACTGCGCTGTTTGGATGTATGGAGGAGGGGGATGAGTATCAGGATTAGGATAGAGAATACTAGGGCGAGTACGCCTCCTAGTTTGTTAGGGATGGACCGTAGGATAGCGTAGGCGAATAGGAAGTATCATTCAGGTTTGATGTGTGGAGGGGTGTTGAGGGGGTTTGCGGGGGTGTAGTTATCAGGGTCTCCTAATAGGTCTGGTGAGAATATTACTAGTGATATTAGGGCTAGGAGTAGGAGTAAAGCTCCTAGAATGTCTTTGATTGTGAAGTAGGGGTGGAATGGAATTTTATCTGAGTCTGATATAATTCCTGAGGGATTACTAGATCCAGTTTCATGTAGAAATAGAAGATGGACTATTGCCAGGGCTATAATGATAAATGGAAAAATAAAGTGGAATGCAAAGAATCGTGTTAGGGTTGCTTTATCTACTGAGAACCCACCTCAGATTCATTCTACTAAGTCAGTTCCAATGTAGGGGATGGCAGAGAGAAGATTAGTAATTACAGTTGCCCCTCAAAATGATATTTGTCCTCATGGTAGTACATAACCTATGAATGCTGTAGCTATGGTTGAAAGTAATAATACGATTCCAATATTTCATGTCTCTATGAATATATAGGACCCGTAGTATAAGCCTCGTCCCACATGTATAAATAGACAGATAAAGAATATTGAAGCGCCATTTGCATGTATATAGCGGATTATTCAGCCATAGTTAACATCTCGACAGATGTGGGCAACTGATGAAAAGGCTGTGGTTGTGTCTGATGTGTAGTGTATAGCTAAAAATAGGCCTGTTAGAATCTGTAGAATCAGGCACACTCCTAGTAGGGACCCGAAATTTCATCAAGCGGAAATGTTGGATGGTGTTGGGAGGTCAATAAATGAGTTGTTGATAATTTTAGTTAACGGGTGAGTTTTTCGAATGTTGGTCATTAATGTTCTTATAGTTGAAATACAACGATGATTTTTCATGTCATTAGTCATGGTTAAATTCCATGTGGGAATAATGATAACATACATTGTATTTATTCTGAGTATTGTTTTTGTGATGAGTTTTGTGGGTTTTGTCACTAAACCATCTCCTATTTATGGTGGGCTTGTGCTTATTGTTAGTGGTGGGATTGGCTGTGCGATTGTCTTAAATTTTGGAGGCTCTTTCTTAGGGTTAATAGTATTTTTAATCTATTTGGGAGGTATGTTAGTAGTGTTCGGTTATACAACTGCTATAGCCACTGAGCAGTATCCTGAGGTGTGGGCTTCAAATAAGGCTGTACTGGCGGCTTTTATTACTGGTCTGCTGTCTGAGTTGTTAACTGCTTGTTATATTTTAAAAGATGATGAGGTGGAGGTAGTACTAAAATTTAATGGAATGGGGGATTGAGTGATTTATGATACAGGGGATTCTGGGTTTTTTAGTGAAGAAGCTATGGGAATTGCGGCTTTATACAGCTATGGTACTTGACTAGTGATTGTTACGGGTTGATCACTATTGACTGGTGTATTAGTTATTATAGAAGTTACTCGAGGTAATTAAGGGTAAGTAGGCTGAGGAGTATGGTTACTATAAATGATAAAAAGTAGAGCTTGATGAGGCCTTTTTGGTTTGAGACAAAGACAGAAGATTTTACTTGAAAATATGAGATTGATTTAGGTAAGATACTTTCTAGTCAGATAGAGTCTAGAATTATGGATGCTGATTTTTGATTAAGGGTTAAACTTGTTTTAGGTGCGAGGCGGTGTACAATGGTTGGATAATAGCCAAGGAGATTAGAGAATTTAAAATATTTGGAGGAATAATTGAATTTAAGTCCTTGTATAGTAAGGTTTAGTTCTAGTGCCAGGATGAAACCTAAGAGGGTTATTGCAAGGGCTATTATTTTTAGATAATGAGGCATAGTTATCTGAGGGGTGGTGGTGGGTGTGATGCTGTGGGAGATAATATATCCTGCAAACATACTTCCAATAAGGAGTCGTTTTATAGAGTTAATTAGGAGAGGATTATTCTCGTTGATTAGGGTTATAGGGGAGTAGCGAGGTTGACCTAATAGTGCAAAGAATATAATTCGAGTGCTATAGGCAGCAGTTAAGGATGTGGCAACGAGTGTAATTAAGAGGGCTCAGGCGTTGGTATTCGACGTGTTAGCGGATTCAATGATTAGGTCTTTGGAGTAGAATCCTGTTAGGAAAGGTATACCTGTTAGTGCGAGGCTCCCAATAATTAGGGAAGTTGTAGTAAAGGGGAGGACTTTGAATAGGCCGCCTATTTTTCGGATGTCTTGTTCATCATTTAGACTGTGAATAATTGAGCCTGAGCACATGAATAGCATGGCTTTAAAGAATGCGTGGGTGCAGATGTGTAGGAAAGCTAGATAGGGTTGATTAATGCCGATTGTTACTATTATCAGGCCTAGTTGGCTTGAGGTAGAGAATGCTACGATTTTTTTAATATCGTTTTGTGTGAGGGCACAAATTGCAGTGAATAGCGTGGTAATAGCCCCTAAGCATAGAGTGAGAGTCTGAATGGTTTGGTTATGTTCTATTAGTGGATGAAAGCGGATAAGTAGAAATACCCCCGCTACAACTATTGTGCTAGAGTGGAGAAGAGCTGATACAGGAGTAGGGCCTTCTATGGCTGAGGGGAGTCATGGGTGTAGGCCGAACTGGGCAGATTTGCCGGTAGCTGCTAGTAGTAGGCCAAGCAGTGGAGGGTTTAAGTTGTTATTAGTTGTAATAAAAATTTGTTGAAGATCTCATGTATTTAAGTTTAGTAGAAATCATGCTATAGCTATAATGAATCCTACGTCTCCAATACGGTTATAAAGGACGGCTTGCAGGGCGGCTGTATTTGCATCAGTTCGGCCATACCATCATCCGATAAGTAGGAATGATATGATGCCTACTCCCTCTCAGCCAATAAATAGCTGAAATATGTTATTTGCAGTAACTAAAACTATTATAGTAATGAGGAATATGAGAAGATATTTGAAAAATCGGTTAATATAAGGGTCGGAATGCATGTATCATATAGAAAATTCTATAATAGATCATGTGACGAAAAGGGCTACGGGTACAAAGATTATTGAGAAATAATCTAGTTTAAAGCTTATGGATAATTTTATAGTTTGGATCGTTATTCAGTGTCAGTTTGAAATAATTACTTCCTGGCCTGAATAAATGAATATTGTTGCGGGGATTATACTGATTATGAATGCATAGGAAGTAGCGGTTTTTACGTAATATGGGTATAGTTTGTTTTTGTAGAGTTTAGTAGAGGTTAAAATGATAGGTAGGGTAAGGATGATTAGGGCTGTAATTATGCATGAGGAAAATATATTTATTACTTTTATTTGGAGTTGCACCAATTTTTTGGTTCCTAAGACCAATGGATCACTTCTATCCTATAAAAGTTGAAAAAGCCATGCTTTTATGCATGGGAGCATGAATTAGCAGTTCTTGCAGTACTCTTTCGGTAAGCAAAAAGGTTTGAGCTTTTGTTGTTAGATTCACAATCTAATGTTTTTGTTAAACTATGCTTACAGTAAATAGGACCAAGGATAATTTTGGGATTGAGGGATAGGAGAAGTAGGGGTAGTAGATGAAAGGTTATCAGGGTGTTTTCTCGTGTGAATGATGGTTTAATGTTTTTGATATGATAGGAGTACTTACCACGTTGTGTGATAATAAGTATATAGAGTGAGTACAGAGCGGTGATAATGATATTAATTCCTATTAGAATAATTGTGATATTAGATCATGAAAATGAAGCTACTGTTACAAAAAGTTCTCCGATAAGATTAATTGTTGGTGGGAGAGCCAGATTTGTGAGACTTGCTAGTAGTCATCAAGCTGCTATCAAGGGAAGAAGGGTTTGAAGTCCTCGTGCAAGGATTATAGTGCGGCTGTGGATACGTTCATAATTAGAATTAGCTAGGCAGAATAGTATGGACGATGTTAAGCCGTGGGCAATTATTAGGGCTGTTGCGCCTATATAACTTCATGGTGTTTGAATAAGAACTGCTACGATAACTAGTGCTATATGGCTGACTGAAGAGTATGCAATTAGAGATTTTAGGTCTGTTTGGCGGAGACAAATAGAGCTTGTTATGATCATGCCCCATAGGGATAGCATTATAAAGGGGTACGCTATAAAGTTGGTTAGGGGGTTTAATAAAGTTGTGATTCGTATTATACCATAGCCTCCTAGTTTTAGGAGCACAGCGGCAAGCACTATAGAGCCGGCAATAGGGGCCTCTACATGTGCTTTTGGAAGTCACAGGTGGAGGCCATATAGGGGTATCTTTACTATGAATGCTATTATGCATGCCAACCATAGGAAAATATTGGATCAGGTGTTTGGCAGGGGCTGAATTCAGTATTGAATAATGAGAAAATTTAGGGAGCCCATGAGATTATGGATATAGAGGAGGGCTACTAGAAGTGGAAGAGATCCTGTCAAAGTATAGAATAAGAAATAAAGTCCTGCGTTTAGTCGTTCAGTCTGATTCCCTCATCGAGTGATAATGATGAGGGTTGGGATAAGTGTCGCTTCGAATAGGATGTAGAAAAGGATAAGTTCGGAGGCGGTGAAAGTTATGATCAGGAATAGTTGAAGAAGAATAAGTATTGAAATATAAAGCTTTTTTCGTGTTAAGGGTTCTTTTGATAAGTGGGATTGGCTTGCTATAAGTATAAGAGGCAGAAGTCATGTTGTGAGTGCTAGTAGGGGTGCTGATAGGGAATCAGAGAAAAATATTATAGAGGAGTTTAGGGTGTTATCATTTGGTTGATTTAGATAAGATAAGCTGATCAAGCTGATTAGCAACCCATATGTTGTTGTGTTAATTCAGATCATATTAGGTTTTGATATTCATGCTAGAGGGATTAGTATAGTAGTAGGAATAATAATTTTTAGCATTGTAAGAGGTTCAGGTTTTGTACATAGTCAGTCCCATAGGTGTTAGATACTATAACTAGTAGAGACAGTCCCAGTGCTGCTTCACAGGCAGCAAATACTAGTAATACAATTGGTATCATGCTGGCTAATGTGAAATGATTATTAAGAATAGTAATAGATATTATTACAAATAGTGACAGTATCATGCCTTCTAGGCATAATAGTGATGATATCAGATGGGATCGGTAGATGAGTATGCCCATTAGGGAAAAGATAAATGCCAGGAAGATATTAATGTATACTATGGACATGTGATAATTATGAGGTCAATCATAATTTAATGAGTCGAAATCATTTGTTTTGGTTTAAACTAATTATCATATTCGGTCCACTCTAGTCCTTTTTCAGTTCATTCGTACGCTAGGCTTGCAGCTAGGAGAGAGATTAGGAGAAGCGATATAATAAGTATTGTTGTAAGCTTATTAGTTTGTGATGCTCAGGGGAGTGGAAGCAGGAGTGCAATCTCTAGGTCAAAGAGTAGGAATGTGATGGCAACTAGGAAAAATTTTATAGAGAAGGGTAGGCGTGCGGATCCTATGGGATCAAAACCGCACTCGTAGGGGCTTGCTTTATCTGCGTAAATATTTAATTGGGGAAGTCAGAATGCGATTAATACAAGCAAAGATGCTAAGGCTACGTTGGTTATTAAGGTTAGTAATACGTTTATTACTTCTTTCCGGATTGATTCGGAGCTAATTGATTGGAAGTCAATTGTACTAGCTATACTAAAGAAATAGGATCCTCATCAGTAAATAGAGACATATAGGAATAGTCAGACCACATCGACGAAGTGTCAATATCATGCAGCAGCTTCAAATCCGAAGTGATGGTTTGATGTGAAGTGGTAATATAACTGTCGGAGAAAACATACGATAAGGAAGGTGGAGCCAATAATTACGTGTAGTCCGTGAAATCCAGTGGCTATAAAAAAGGTAGACCCGTATACTCCATCAGAAATTGTAAAAGATGTTTCGTAATACTCAGAGGCTTGTAGAAGTGTAAAGTATACGCCCAGGGAGATTGTAATAAATAAGGCTTGAAGTATGTGCTTGCGGTTGCTTTCTATTAAACTATGGTGGGCTCAAGTAATGGATACTCCGGAGGCTAGGAGGACTGAGGTGTTGAGAAGAGGGACTTCTAATGGATTAAGAGGGGTAATGCCAGTGGGGGGCCAACAACCTCCTAATTCGGGGGTAGGAGCTAGGCTGGAGTGATAGAAGGCTCAGAAGAAGCCTGCAAAGAAGAACACTTCTGATACGATAAACAAGACTATCCCATATCGTAATCCTTTTTGTACGATAGGGGTATGATGTCCTTGGAATGTGCTTTCTCGCACTACGTCTCGCCATCACTGATATATAGTTAATAGGTTGGTTGTGAGTCCTAGTGTGAGTAGATATGCTGAGTTATAGTGAAATCATATAATAAGGCCCGATGTTATAAGGAGGGCGGAGAGGGCTCCTGTTAGCGGTCATGGGCTTGGGTTAACTATATGGTAAGCATGGGCTTGGTGGGTCATTAGGTGTTATCATGTAAGTATAGGCTAACTAGCAAAGTAAAGACATAGGCTTGGATTAGAGCAACGGCAAATTCTAGGATGGTAAGTAGGGTTAAAATAGTGAAAGTAATAAAAGCTGTAGCAGTACTGATGTTAATAAGAGCTAGGGTAGCTCCTCCAATCAGGTGTATTAAAAGATGTCCTGCAGTAATATTGGCAGTCAATCGAACAGCTAGAGCTACGGGTTGAATAAATAGACTAATGGTTTCGATAATTACTAACATTGGAATTAGAGGAAAAGGGGTGCCTTGAGGCAGAAAGTGTGCTAGAGATGCTTTGGTTTTAAAGCGGAAGCCAGTAAATACTGTTCCTGCTCACAGGGGGATTGCTATTCCAAGGTTTATAGAGAGTTGTGTTGTAGGTGTAAAAGAGTGGGGTAATAGTCCTAGTAGATTAGTTGAGCCGATGAATAGGATTAGTGATGTTAGTATGAGAGCTCAGGTTCGTCCTTTTTGATTATGGATAATCAACATCTGTTTTGATGTTAATTGAATTAATCACTGTTGAATAGAAATTAATCGGTTGTTGATTAGGCGGTTAGGTGATGGGAATAAAATGGAAGGGAATATAATGATTAGTATTACAATAGGAAGACCTATTATAGAGGGGGCAGCGAATGAGGCAAATAAATTTTCGTTCATTTATTTTCTCAGGGGATATGCTTGCTAGAAGTCTTAATAAGTTTGGTTGCTGGGTTTTCTGGGTAGTGATGTTTTGAGATTTTTAGTTGAAATAGGATAAAGAGGGTAAGAAGTATTGAAAAGATTACGGTAAATCAGGTAGATGTATCTAGCTGTGGCATTTCATTAAGGGGAGGTTAAAGCTCCCAGTCTTTAACTTAAAAGGTTAATGCTTTGTAGCTTCTTAATGGGTAGAATTCGTCTAGGCTATAACATTAAGGCAGATCAGGTTTCGAAGTAGGATAGGGGGACTATTTCGAGAACAATAGGTATAAAGCTGTGATTAGACCCGCAAATTTCAGAGCATTGACCATAATATAATCCTGGTCGTGTAGCTATAAGGGTGGTTTGATTCAGTCGTCCTGGGATAGCGTCAGTTTTTAGACCTAGAGATGGGATAGCTCATGAGTGTAATACATCTTCTGAAGAGATAAGTATCCGAATAGTCATTTCTATTGGCAGAACAACTCGATTATCTACTTCCAATAGTCGGAGTTCTCCTGGTTTTAGTTCTTGTGTGGGGATTATATAAGAGTCAAAGTTCAAGTCCTCATAGTCGGTATACTCATAGCTTCAGTATCATTGATGACCCAGTGTTTTCACGGTTAAAGAGGGGTTGTTGATTTCGTCTATTATATACAGGATTCGGAGGGAAGGTAATGCGATTAGGACTAGGATGATGGCTGGTAAGATAGTTCATACTGTTTCTACCTCTTGTGCGTCTATCGTGCTTGTATGAGTTAGTTTTGTAGTTAATATTGAGGAAATAATGTAGAGAACCAGGGAACTGATTAGAAACACAATTATCAATGTATGATCATGGAAGTGGAGTAGCTCTTCTATAATAGGGGAGGTTGCGTCCTGTAATCCGAGTTGAAAGGGGTACGCCATAGAGATATATAGGGGTCTCACCTATAATTTGACCTTGACAAAGTCATGTTATATTTTACTAATACCTCTTGATTGAGAAAGACATAATGGTTATGGCATTGGCTTGAAACCAGTTTTAGGGGGTTCGATTCCTTCCTTTCTTATTTTTGGATTACATATGTAGGTTCTTCAAATGTGTGGTATGGAGGAGGGCATCCATGGAGTCACTCAATATTAGTTGTGGTGAGTTCTACCATCGCAACTTCTCGTTTGGATGCAAAGGCCTCTCAAATTATGAAAATTATGAGTATTACCGCTGTAAGTGAGATGAATGAGCCTATAGAGGAGACGGTGTTTCAGGTGGTGTATGCATCTGGGTAGTCAGAGTATCGACGAGGCATCCCAGATAACCCTAGAAAGTGTTGGGGAAAGAATGTTATATTTACCCCTACAAACATAATTGTGAAGTGAATTTTTGCTCAAGTATCATTAAGAGTGTAGCCCGAGAACAGGGGGAATCAATGGGCAAACCCGCCCATAATGGCAAATACCGCTCCTATTGAAAGTACATAGTGAAAATGGGCTACAACATAATATGTGTCATGAAGGACAATATCTAGGGATGAGTTAGCTAAGACAATACCTGTTAGCCCGCCCACTGTAAATAAGAAAATAAAACCTAAGGCCCATAGTATAGCTGGGGATCATTTGATGTTACCTCCGTGAAGCGTTGCCAGTCAACTAAATACTTTCACTCCTGTTGGAATGGCAATAATCATAGTGGCAGATGTGAAGTATGCTCGTGTATCTACGTCTATTCCTACAGTAAATATATGGTGAGCTCATACGATAAAACCTAGAAATCCAATAGATATTATTGCTCACACTATCCCTATATAGCCGAAAGGCTCCTTCTTACCTGAGTAATAAGTAACAATGTGAGAGATTATCCCGAACCCGGGCAGGATTAGGATGTAAACTTCGGGGTGCCCGAAGAATCAGAATAAGTGCTGGTATAAGATAGGATCTCCTCCTCCGGCAGGATCGAAAAATGTTGTGTTAAGGTTTCGGTCTGTTAAAAGCATTGTGATCCCAGCAGCCAATACGGGTAGGGACAGTAGAAGTAGAACTGCTGTAATTAGCACTGACCATACGAACAAGGGAGTTTGATATTGAGACATTGCAGGGGGTTTTATATTGATAATAGTGGTAATGAAATTAATTGCCCCTAGAATTGAGGAGACTCCGGCTAAATGCAGGGAGAAAATTGTAAGGTCAACAGACGCACCTGCATGGGCCAGATTGCCAGCCAGTGGGGGGTACACAGTTCACCCTGTTCCTGCACCTGCTTCTACCATGGAAGACGCCAATAGTAGAAGAAAAGAGGGAGGGAGAAGTCAGAAGCTTATATTGTTTATTCGGGGGAATGCTATGTCCGGAGCACCAATTATTAATGGTACTAGTCAATTCCCAAAACCCCCGATCATGATAGGTATAACTATAAAAAAGATTATCACGAAAGCATGGGCAGTTACAACAACATTGTAAATTTGATCATCACCTAATAAGGTCCCAGGCTGACCTAGTTCGGCTCGGATGAGAAGACTCAAGGCAGTGCCCACTATGCCAGCTCATGCTCCGAATAATAAATATAAAGTACCAATATCTTTATGATTAGTAGAGAATAACCATCGGTTAATGAACATAGGTAAAATGGCTGATAAGAGTATTAGACTGTAAATCTAAAAATAGAGGTTTAAGCCCTCTTTTTACCAAGCCCCGTGGTGAATTCTTCACATTGAACTGCAAATTCAAAGAAGCCGCCTAGCCGCCGCCGGGGCTTCTCCCGCCTTTTTTTCCTACGCGGCGGGAGAAGGTAGATTGAAGCCAGTTACTAGGGTATTTAGCTGTTAACTAAAATTTCGTGAGATAGAAGCTCACCAATCTAGAAAGGGCTTAGCTTAATTAAAGTGTTTGATTTGCATTCAATTGATGTAAGATAAATTCTTGCAGCCCTTAAGAGGTATTTTAGTCAGGGGTTAAGTGTATAACACTTGCTTAGAGCTTTGAAGGCTCTTGGTCTAATTTAACCTAAATCCCTAGTCCAAGATTGATAGCATAGGTGTTAGTGGGAGTAATATGGTTGAGATAATAATTAAAGGGGGTAATAGGGTGGTCTTTTTTGTGTGTTCGAATTGTCATTTTATTTTCATGTTATTTAAGGATGGGAATATAGTAAGTGTGGTGCTGTATGTGAGTCGTAGGTAGAAGTATAGGTTAAGTAGGGCGGTTATTGCTATTAGTGTTGGGATAGCAATTATATTATTTTTTGTTAGTTCTTGGATAATTATTCACTTGGGGATGAAACCAGATAGCGGGGGCAATCCTCCCAGGGATAGTATTAGGATTAATAGGGTAGAGGTGATTAGAGGAAATTTATTTCATATGTGGGATAAGGATGAGATTGTGGTAGATGAGTTTAATATAAATAGCATGAAAGTTGTTAGTGTCATTAAAATGTATAAAGCCAGGTTTAGGATTGTTATTGTAGGGTTATAAGTAATAACTGCGGTTATCCAGCCTATATGGGCAATGGAGGAGTATGCTATAATTTTTCGCAGTTGAGTTTGATTTAGCCCGCCTCATCCTCCTACTAATATAGATGTGATGGCTATTAATATAAGAAGATTTGTATTAGTTGATGGGAAGATTTGGTAGAGGACAGATGTGGGTGCGATTTTTTGTCATGTTAGTAGGATTATTCCTGATATAAGTGAGACTCCTTGTGTTACTTCAGGGACCCAAAAGTGGAATGGAGATAGGCCTAGTTTTATTGTTAAGGCAATGGTTACTATAATGGATGCAATAGGGTTTGAGATTTTTGAGATTACTCATTGACCGGAGTAGAGGAGATTAATGGTAACTCCTATTATTAGCAATATTGAGGCAGTAGCTTGTGTGAGGAAATATTTTGTGGAAGCCTCTATGGTTCGTGGGTTGTACTTTTTTATGAGAATGGGGATAATGGCTAGTATGTTTAATTCAAACCCGATTCAGATAAGTATTCAGTGCGAGCTTAGTATGACAATTATAGTCCCAGTTATGACGGTTGCTATTATAATGATAAGGATAGGGGGTTTTATTAGTACGGGAAGGATATAAACCAACATTTTCGGGGTATGGGCCCGATAGCTTAATTTAGCTGACCTTACTGTAGAATATGGTGTAGTCTTGGTAGCACGAAGAACTTTGAATTCTTAAGATTAGGTTCGAAACCTATTATTCTAGAAATAAGAGGATTTAAACCTCTATTATTTACTCTATCAAAGTAACTCTTTTATCAGACATATTTCTTATGTTTGGGGTGGGATGCTTGCGGTAATGATGGGTAGGGTGACGTGTCATATACATAGGGCTAGAGTCAGGGGTAGGAAATTTTTTCATAGTAAATGTATTAGTTGATCGTAGCGGAATCGGGGGTATGATGCTCGAATTCATAGGAAACATATAGTTAGTAATAGAGTCTTAATAGTAAAATTAATAGAGTGAAGTTCTGGTATGAATGGGTTGTGGGATGCGCCGAAGAATAGAATTGTTGTGAGGGTATTTATTATAATAATGTTTGCATACTCTGCTAGGAAAAATAAGGCGAAAGGGCCTGCTGCATATTCTACGTTAAACCCGGAGACTAGTTCTGATTCCCCTTCAGTTAGGTCGAAAGGGGCTCGATTTGTTTCTGCTAGGGTGGAGATAAATCATATTATAGCTAGGGGTCAGGCTGGAAGGATTAATCACATGTGTTCTTGGGTAATAATTAGTGTAGGTAGCGTGAAGGATCCATTTATTAATAGAACTGATAGGAGGATAATCGCTAGTGTTACTTCATATGAAATTGTCTGAGCTACAGCTCGAAGGGCTCCGATTAGGGCGTACTTTGAGTTTGAGGCTCACCCTGATCAAAGGATAGAGTATACGGCGAGGCTCGATATTGCTAGGATAAATAGCACTCCTAAGTTTATATTAATGAGTGGGTGGGGTAATGGAAGGGGGATTCACATAGTTAGGGCTAATGATAGGGCTAGAATGGGGGCTAGAATAAATATTGACATAGAGGATGTGAGTGGTTGTAGTGGCTCTTTTGTAAAGAGTTTTACTGCGTCTGCAATTGGTTGGAGAAGGCCGTAGGGTCCTACAATATTAGGCCCTTTTCGAAATTGTATATAACCTAGAACTTTTCGTTCAACTAGGGTGAGGAAAGCTACGGCAAGAAGAATTGGAATAATAAGGGAAACGATATTAATAAAGAACATTTTGTTAGGGAGAGGAATTGAACCTCTGAGGATAAAGGTTTAAGTTTTACGCAATTACCGGGCTCTGCCACCCTAACAAAGCCCTTTTCTTGGGCTTATGGGAAGGGTAAACTGGTTAGATTGAGTTTATTTCATCTATTAGTCTCGAGGCGCCTCTGTGAGGTAGGCCTTACATCCCTTGTCCTTTCGTACTGGGGGAAGTTATAGAATAGATAGAAACCGACCTGGATTACTCCGGTCTGAACTCAGATCACGTAGGACTTTAATCGTTGAACAAACGAACCCTTAATAGCTGCTGCACCATTAGGATGTCCTGATCCAACATCGAGGTCGTAAACCCTATTGTCGATATGGACTCTTGAATAGGATTGCGCTGTTATCCCTAGGGTAACTTGTTCCGTTGATCAAAGTTGTTGGATCAATAAGTGATACTACATTTTGACTAGTAGGTCTAAATTTTAATCACTCGGGAGTTTTTTTATGTTCCGAGGTCACCCCAACCTAAATTGCTAACCCATAGCAATGGTAGTATGTTATGCCTTTTAGGTGAATAGTGTTCATAAGTTTGGGTTAGTTAATTAAAGCTCCATAGGGTCTTCTCGTCTTATTGTGGTATTCCCGCCTCTTCACGGGGAGGTCAATTTCACTGATTGGAAGTAAGAGACAGTTAAACCCTCGTGTGGCCATTCATACAAGTCCCTATTTGGAGAACAAATGATTATGCTACCTTTGCACGGTCAGGATACCGCGGCCGTTAAACAAGTGTCACTGGGCAGGCAGTGCCTCCAATACTAGAAATGCTGGAGGTGATGTTTTTGGTAAACAGGCGGGGTTTATGTTTGCCGAGTTCCTTTTACTTCTTTTAATCTTTCCTTAAGCGCATACCTGTGTTGGGTTAACAATAGAGTAGATAAGTATCTTGTTTTAGGTTAATATTATCGAATTGTTAACTATCAGTGGTTTATCCGTTTCTGATATAAGCTCATGCGAGGAGAAAATAGTTCTTGTTACTCATACTAGCATTGTTACTTCTATATTTAAATAGAATAACCCAGGAGATGTATTAGGAGTTGATCTTATATGGTTGGGATTAAGTTGTATTGTTTGTTGAGCTTGAACGCTTTCTCAATTGGTGGCTGCTTTTAGGCCAACTATGGTGGCATTGGAATATACTCTCTAATAAAGGTTGTATCCTTATTCTAAGAAGCTGTACCTTCTTAGAATATATTTTAAATTTACATTAAAATTTTGTTTTTTTTAGGTAAATTTAAAGTCGAACTGAGATTCTGTTTATGGGTAACCAGCTATCACCAGGCTCGTTAGGCCTTTCACCTCTACCTACAAATCTTCTCACTATTTTGCTACATAGATGAGTTGGTCCTTTTAGATTGTTTATAGGTAGCTCGTCTGGTTTCGGGGGGCTTAGCTTAAGTTCTCTTTGTTAAGTTGTTTCTGGCTAGTCCATTATGCAAAAGGTAAAAGGGGTAATCTTTGCTGTTTTACACTGTTAAAACGTCTTTCATCATTCCCTTACGGTACTATCTCTATCGCTCCAATTAAAATTTCTATCTCCTATACTTTTATTGTTTAATTAAATGTTTTGATTTATGGGTATATAATATTTGAGTTTGGGGTTGGTTGGGCTAGCTTTTGTTCAAAGTGGTCATAAGTAATGAAATCTCCTGGGTGTAGGCCAGATGCTTTGATTAAGCTACACTTTGATTAATCCAAGCGCACCTTCCGGTGTGCTTACCTTGTTACGACTTATCTCCTCTTGTGTTTTAATCGAGTAAATATGGTTGTGGTCGTGCTTTATTACTTGAGGAGGGTGACGGGCGGTGTGTGCGCGCTTCATGGCCCTATTCAATTGAGCTCTCTACTCTCAATTTACTACTAAATCCTCCTTCAGTTTTTAATTTCATAAAAACATTCGTAGATGTTCTTAGAGTAGAAAATGTAGCCCATTTCTTCCCACCTTATAAGCTACACCTTGACCTAACTTTTTTATGTAAAATGGTTGTGCTTACTGTTCCACCTTTTAAGGGTTTGCTGAAGATGGCGGTATATAGACTGAATTAGCAAAGGGTGGTGAGGTATATCGGGGTTTATCGATTATAGAACAGGCTCCTCTAGGGGGATATAAAGCACCGCCAAGTCCTTTGAGTTTTAAGCTGTTGCTAGTAGTTCTCTGGCGAATTATTTTGTTATAAAATCATTTACGTTTAGGGCTAAGCATAGTGGGGTATCTAATCCCAGTTTGGGTCTTAGCTATCGTGTGATCAGATAATTATAAAGTCACTTTCGTAGTTTATTTTATAGTAACTGTAGCTTTTTACGGCTTAGTTAAATTTTAACTTTAGTGCAAAGATATCTTAAACACGCTTTACGCCGTGGACCTATTAGTTCGGGTTAATCGTATGACCGCGGTGGCTGGCACGAAATTTACCAACCCTTTTTAGTATGGCTTAGTCAAACTTTCGTTTATGGCTTAATTTTTATCACTGCTGTATCCCGTGGGGGCGTGGCTTAGCAAGGTGTTATGAGCTACTTAAAAGTGTGCTTGATACCTGCTCCTTTGGATCAATAATGATTTTGAGGGCATTCTCACTGGGGCGTGGAGACTTGCATGTGTAAGTCTACTAAAAACTAATAGGAAGGCTAGGACCAAACCTTTGTGTTTATGGAGTCGTATGACTCATCTTGGCATTTTCAGTGCCTTGCTTTAATTAAGCTACATTAAC